TCCCTATTTCCACTCGCAGGATCCTGAGGAAAAGAATTTGGTTTCCACCGAGCTGAAACAATATGCTGATGGTTCTAGTAAACCAAAACCATCGTTTTATAGCTATTTGGCTTCAATTTCCCTTTTACAAAAAAAAATGGAAGATCTAGTTACGATTGGAAATAAACTTTTGTATCTTCATCCATAGATCCTTTATTCATACTCATTCAATTGGAAGAGTTAATCCAATCCAAAAAAATTATGCTTCGCGACTCCATATCCATAATCCAATCCTTTTTATTCAATTTCTAATTGGCCTTTGGATACAAATCGTGAGAATGTATATTCTTCCTCAAATATACTATTGAGAGGTAAAGGATTAAACCTTTTTAAGAAATAAAGTTTTTGATCGGAATATGAAAAAAACTGAAAGACCCCTTAACTATTTAAGTTTTTGATAGAACGAATCACACTTTTACCACTAAACTATACCCGCTATATATTTATTATTGTATATGAATGGACCATTTGTCGAACAAAAGAGTGAGGCGCAATCAAGATAGCATCAGAATCATGAAAATTTTAGCGTTGACGCTTCGTCCCGCCGGGGACTTAAATAGGCGAAGAGCAGAAAGCTTACTTAAATAACATAAAAAAGTGTTAGTTATATTATACTTTTCTTTTCGTTTGATACGAAGTCATTACTGACAGTCCCGGTCTGAAAGAATCATTGAAGCTGGATCATAGAAAGGATGAAATCTGCATACATGGGGTTTCTTTTTTTTCAACTTCTCTTTCAACTGCCAGATCTTACTTATGAATTAAGAATTCGGGTCAATTGGATCTCAATTGTTCAAATAAAGCTTGTCTCTTGAACAAATAAATGAGTTATATTATAACTACGTTTATAAATATGTGTGTTTAATATTTGATATTTTTTTTTTTTTATTTTTCATTTTAATACTTTTTATTGTTTAATATATGTGCATATATGTACATAATAAATATATAAATATATATGTATATTTATTTATATATTTATTATTCCAGTTTCTTTTTCCAAAAAGTAATAAATTGATAAAAAGAAAATAAAAAAAAAAATATATTAATTTAATATTAATAATATTAAGTAATAATATTAAGATTAATACTTAATATAATATTAAGTATTAATAATAAGAAATGACACTTCAACAAGTATTTTTGATTGATATCAAATCATTATTAAATCATTTAATCTATGGAAATATTGGCCTGGCCCGGCCAGTACTTAAACCAAGCCGGGGGAATAAACCTTTCGTACAAAATAAAAGAAGTAGGTTTCTATTGGGGATATCCGTTTCGAATCATTATCTAAATTGAATTCCTGATCAAATTTCTTCTTATATATATATATATATATTTTTTTATCCTATATAGATATATATTACTTTATTGTTCTTTTTATATATCTTTATAAGTTTATAATAATATAACTTATAAGTTATATTATAATGTTTATTTATATATGTTATATAATTGTTTTACTTTTTTATTTATCTATTTTATATTTTTATATATCTTTACTTCACGTGTCACATCACATAAAAAATTTTCCATTTTTAAATGGGGATGGGGAGAGATGGCTGAGTGGACTAAAGCGGCGGATTGCTAATCCGTTGTACGAGTTATTCGTACCGAGGGTTCGAATCCCTCTCTCTCCGCTTCTTCTTATTTCTTGAGACTTTCGAATTCGAAGGAATTTCGATCCCTTGATTTTATCATAGGTAAATGTATGGAATAGATAAAATCATAAGAAAAAAAATTTAGAAAAAGCAGGAAAAACTAAAAATATCTTTTTTTTATTCCTCACGTCCAGGATTACGCCCTGGATCATTAGATAAAAATCCGAAGATGAAGAGAGAAATAAAGAATATCACTACTGTATAAACGAATAGTTTGAGAGTAAGCATTACACAATCTCCAAGATCTTTTTTTTGAAAAAGGGAATAGGTTACTTATTTTTTACCACATACACTATTTTGTTTTGACATGACACCCCCAAAAAATGAAGTGTTTTTTGAAAAGAAAGTCATTTTCACGAATTTCTTTGGAATAAGATTTTGATTCCTTCGTTATCAAAAATTTCTTGTCATATGAATAATTAGGTATTGTAGGCAACCTAATAAAGTCTTTGCTCACTGTAAGGTCAGAACGAGGAAATAAGTTGATCAAAATTCATCGCCGCGGTTATTCAATATACAAGAATTTCGATTTTTGAATCGAGGGTTCATAATGTAAGACTTATCTGGTCTTATCAATTTTTCGAATTTTTATTTATCGAATAAATCATGAATTTAGCAGAGTATTAAATCATCGAAAACTTACAGCAGCTTGCCAAACAAAGGCTAAGAGAAAAAAAAGTAGAGGTATGACAGGCATAACATCGACGATTGGATTTAAAAAGGCATAAGCTTCGGGCAATTTGGCGAAGAAAAAACTACTCGAATAAAAGATAGAATTAAGACAGATGCAGATTAAACTAAAGATATTAAGCATAACAAAATTTCGTTCTTGTAGATTAGAAAATTTTATTCTGATTGAGTTTTTTTTATAAGGGAAAAAAAAGACAAGTCAAAAAATCTTTCTTTTTTTTCGAACTCTCCAAAATAAAAAAAATCTTTCCTTCCATTCTCAAATGAGAATACAAGGAATTCCATTTTCATACAATATCTTAACTGAATTCCATGTAATGATCAATGAATTTTTTTGATTCTATATCTACATGTGTTGAATCCTAGCAACAATATATCCCCAATGTATTTATTGGGTTGGAATTGACGAATAACCAATACCAATATTAATGTTTATTAGTGTCGAAAAGAAATTCGAAATGGGGCGTGGCCAAGCGGTAAGGCAGCGGGTTTTGGTCCCGTTACTCGGAGGTTCGAATCCTTCCGTCCCAGATCGTTTCCATCAGAAACGAAAGATGGGATCACATTGTATCCCACATGAAACATAAAATTGTTAACGAGAACAATCTTTTGTTCTGAATTCTAAGAATCATTCTTAGAATCATATTTTTTCTTTCATTTGGTTTCTCACAAACGTAATCAAGTGTCAAATGTGGGTGGAAATAAATATCTTTTTTTTTGAATTCAAAAAAGAAATTCTGGGTTTATCATTCACATTCAGGATATGTTCGTACTACTCAATATTCATTTTAAAGTTAGTTACTTTTGGAAACTTTATGTCCCATATCTATGAAATGTCAATTCTCACATGAAGCATTCTGAATCGAAATGTGAATGAAAGAAAGGCCTCTTTATTCCCTTACCAAGGGTAAAAGCCTAAAAAAAATAAATGGGGTATCCCAATTCCACAGTCTATGTGGAGACTAAAGAGTAGGGAGTTTTTGGTACTAATTTCATCACTGGTCTTAAAACTTCTAAAACTGGTGTGGGAAAAAAATAGTAAAAACGAATTGATCTGGACCCCATTTTTTTGTATTTTATCTGGTTCATCTTATATCTTATCCGGTTCAAATGAATAATTGTAAATCAATGTAATGTAGCGATTGGGGGGAAATTCGTATATTGCATCTACTTGACTTTATGGAATTGATGGAAAAGAAAAATTCTTGAACCTGAAGTAAAACAAAATCTGTATTGTATAAAATAAAAAAGTTTTATTAATAATTGATTTTGTTCCGGGATTGCAAATCTATTAATATTAAAGGTTCTTCTTTTGAGGTTTATAGTTTATTTGTTCGAGAAAAATGGATCCTTCATGATTGATCGTCCCGAACAATCTTTTTAAGATGTAAATAAGTCTTAAGCAAACTTATTTATTCGTCTTTTTTAGAAATATGTTTCATTCATATGATAGAATATAGAGTTAAATAAATTGGATCCTTGCCGAGCCTTCCCCGGATAAATACTTATCTATCCATAGATAGATAGATAGAAAGTATGTACTATTATATACCGGTATACACACACCGGTTGAGCCAATGACTATTCATGATTCCATATTGAATCAATTACATACCGGTTTGAAATAAAATTAGAGGAATGTTATGGTAAAACTTCGTTTGAAACGATGTGGTAGAAAGCAACGTGCGACTTGAAGGACATGATCGGCTGTGGATTCTTACATCCACCATTTTCTATAGGAATGAAGATGTTCTTAGCTCGACATAGTTTGTTCTGCTCTGTTAGGAACCTAATTTGTGTTAGGTTGTAAGTAAATAGTACATGATGGAGCTCGAGCAGAAAGGATTGATTCGTTTATCAGGGGGAAGAATCTAGGGTTAGTAACTATTAATAAGTTAGACCAACTTTGTAAGTATATCCTCAATATATAAATCGAAAGGTTAAAAAAATCGAAAAATCAAAGAAGTTTGAAAAATCAAAAGTAAAATTTTTCAGAATTGGTAAAACTATTTCGATCAAAAGTGTATCACAAGGGAATCCACCGTTCATATTCTATTTCTATAGTATTATAGAAAAAAATAACAAAAAACAAAAAGGTATGTTGCTGCTCTTTTGAAAGGAGTAAGGATCACCGAAGTAATGTCTAAACCCAATGATTTCACAAAGCAAAGATAAAGGATTCCGGAACAAGTAAACACTATTTTCAATTGTCTCAACAATTGAATCAGAATGAGGAATAAAAATAGATTCGAGATGAGACAAACAAAAGAGGTTAGAGACGGCTCAATAAATGTCTAAGGGTTTCCCTTCGAACTCTGTCAGAATTACCCAACTTGAGTTATGAGTACGAATGAGATTTCTTTTTTTCTGTAAGGAAGAATAAAAAAACGACTCAAATCATAGTCTAATTCATGATTTTATGGATCCATTTGCCATTATATACATATACAGAAATTTAGAATCCTTTTTTCTCGAGCCGTATGAGGAGAAAACCTCCCATACGTTTCTAGGGGGGGCATTGTTTATTTACATCTATTCCAATGAGCCATCTACCGAATCGTTGCAATTGATGTTCGATCCCGAAGAGAAGGAAGAGATCTTAGAAAAGTAGGTTTTTACGATCCGATAAAGAATCAAACTTATTTAAATGTTCCTGTTATTCTATATTTCCTTGAAAAAGGTGCTCAACCTACGGGAACTGTTTGTGATATTTTAAGGAAGGCAGAATTATTTCAAGAAAGAACTTCGATTCGAGTTAATTAAAGGAAAAAAACAAAATTAATAAATAAAAAAAAAGGGGGGGGGTAACTAGTATCTATCTTTGTGTAATTATTTACACACAATTTGCCTTTTTCTTGCTGTATTCATACTTAATTTACTTTTTTTCTTGTTTGTTGCGGGAATCCACCAACAAACAAGGGGTTAATCTTGCTTATTGTACCTCTATTGATTGAATAAACCCGAGATTTTTTCTTTACTTTACCTCTTTCGTATTTTTTTTTTCATCCAAATTTATTATTTATGTTTATGTTGTGCCAATCCAACACAAGTCCTTATTTGATTTACTTAAATTTGTTTTCTTAACATTGGATTCATATTGACAATGGTGCATCGAAGAAATATAATTCGATCGTAGATAAATAGATCCGTTTATCTCCACCCCATATTGGTTTTTTCTTTCCTTCACTTCAGTCAAATGATGGGTTTGCCCTACCGGATTTACTGGCATACAAGATGTATTTTCTTAACGAAAAAGAAAAGAAAATTGATAAATAAAATGGTGGTTTGTCACAATTTTGACATCTCTATTGGGAATCTGTTGTTGTTTAATCTGATCTGTCCATTTTGGTATTTTGGTGTTTTTAATTGATCAACAAATCTTTCTTTTCGATTTGTTCTAGTTCAATGTTTTGACGGGGTCGTGCAGTGCAATTCAATTGATTTTTTTATTTTGACCGTATTTACATATCCTATTTATTTTATTCGGGTTGCTAACTCAACGGTAGAGTACTCGGCTTTTAAGTGCGACTATGATCTTTTACACATTTGGATGAAGCAACAGATTCGTCCAGACTATTGGTAGAGTCTATAAGACCACGACTGATCCTCAAAGGTAATGAATGGAAAAAACAGCATGTCGTAATAAAATATTATTATTATTTTTATTATTTAATTATTTAATTTATTATTTAATTTATTGTTTAATTTATTATTTAATTAAAGTAGAACTTTGAGTTTATCCTTACCGGATCGTTACAAATTTTTTTTCTTTTTGGAAGTGAAAAAAAAAATTCACATTTACAGTTGGGTCTAGTGAATAAATGGATAGAGCCCTATGGCTCTAATTCTGGTGAAATAAAAAGCAACGAGCTTTTGTTCTTAATTTGAATGATTACCCGATCTAATTAGACGTTAAAGATAGATTAGTGCCTGATGCGGGAAAGGGTGGGTTCTTTTGTGAGTGGACCATTGATTTTCTTTCTTTTTTTTTTAATGAATCCTAATTATTCTTTATTATGGATTGGAGACGGATGTGTAGAAGAAACAGTATACTGATAAAGAGAATTTATTCCAAAGTCAAAAGAGCGATCGAGTTGCAAAAATAAAGGATTTTTTACCCTTTTGTAATTATAACGAACATAAACCAATTGGATAGAAAAGGAGAGGAAAAAGATCTGTTGATTGGACTCCCCTGTTTCCTTTGTTTGTGGGATATATATTTTTTTCTTACTGTATGTAATTATATACATAATATATACCCTGTTCTGACCATATTGCACTATGTATCATTTGATAACCCAAAAAATGAAATGGGTCCTGTCTCTGGTTCAAGTAGAAATGTAAATGGAAGAATTACAAGGATATTTAGAAAAAGATAGATCTCGGCAACAACACTTTCTATATCCGCTTCTCTTTAAGGAGTATATTTACACATTTGCTCATGATCGTGGTTTAAATGGTTCGATTTTTTACGAATCCACGGAAATTTTTGGTTATGACAATAAATCTAGTTCAGTACTTGTGAAACGTTCAATTATTCGAATGTATCAACAGAATTATTTGATTTATTCGGTTAATGATTCTAACCAAAATCGATTCGTTGGGCACAACAATTATTTTGATTTTCATTTTTATTCTCAGATGATATTGGAAGGTTTTGCAGTCATTGTGGAAATTCCATTCTTGCTGCGATTAGTATCTTCCCTCGAAGAAAAAAAAATACCAAAATCTCAGAATTTGAATTTACGATCTATTCATTCAATATTTCCCTTTTTGGAGGACAAATTATCGCATTTAAATTATGTGTCAGATATACTAATACCTTATCCCATCCATCTGAAAATCTTGGTTCAAATCCTTCAATGCTGGATCCAAGATGTTCCTTCTTTACATTTATTGCGATTCTTTCTTCACGAATATCATAATTGGAATAGTCTTATTACTCCGAATAATTCTATTTTTTTTTCAAAAGAAAATAAAAGACTATTTCGGTTCCCATATAATTCTTATGTATCTGAATGCGAATTTGTATTAGTTTTTCTTCGTAAACAATCTTCTTATTTACGATTAACATCTTCTGGAGCTTTTCTTGAGCGAACACATTTCT